TAATTTTAACGAATTTCTTTGGAATAAGATTCTGATTCCTTCGTAATCAAAATTTTCTTGTTATATCCACAATTAGGTATTGTGGAAGACCTAATAAAGCCTTTCTTCACCGGAAGGTCAGAACAGAACGGGGGAAATAAATCGATCAAAATTTAATGCCATTCATTGCTACGGTTATTCAATATATAAAATTTCCATTTTTGAATCGAGGGTTTATAATATAAGACTTATCTGATCTTATCAATTTTGAGAATCTTTTTTTATCAAAAAAATAATGAATTTAGGAGAATATTAAAGATTTCATCGAAAACTTACAGCAGCTTGCCAAACGAAGGCTAAGAGAAAAAAGAGTACAGGTATAATGGGCATAACGTCTACGAGTGGATTGAAAAAGGCATAAGCCTCTGGCAATTTGGCGAAGAAAAAACTACTCGAACAAGGGGTGGGATTAAGACAGATACAGATGAAACTAAAGATATTAAGCATAGCAAACATTTCGTTCTTGTGGATTAGATAATTTTATTTTGATTGAGTTACTTTATTTTATATAATATAAATTTATATAATATAAAATTTATATAAAAAAATATAAGGTAAAAAAAAAAAAGGATTTTTTGGCATGCCTTTTTTTCTTTGATTGAACTCTCCCAAATCAAAAATCCCTCTTTCAATTCTCATTCAAATGAGAATACAAAGACTTATACTTTCATACAATATCTTAATTGAATTCCATATAATGATCAATTCATTTTTTGATTCTATATCTACATGTATAGAATTCTAGCAATAACATATCACATAGGTATTTGGGCTAGAATTAACGAATAACCAATACTCATATTATATATATTATATAATTATATATTATATTCGCTAATATTAGTGTATAATAAATATTAGTGTATAATATTAGTGTATTAGTGTTTATTAGTGTCGAATAGAAATCAAAATGGGGCGTGGCCAAGCGGTAAGGCAACGGGTTTTGGTCCCGTTACTCGGAGGTTCGAATCCTTCCGTCCCAGATCGTTTCTACCAGAAAGGGGCAAATTGGATCACAATGTATCCAACATTAAACAGAAAATTGTTAATGTGAAATTAAATAGAACGAACAATCTGTCGTTCTGAATTCTTAATTCTTAAGAATGATTCTTAAGAATTTATTTAGTTTCTTACAAACATAATCAAGTGTCAAATGCGGTTGGAAATACATATTTTGATTTTTTTTTTTTTTGTTTTACTTAATTTTTAAATCTTTGATACTCGAAGAAGTGTGAGAAATCGATACTATCGAGAAACTTCCAACTCGTGGATCATTGGAATAGTTTATTTGATTAAAAATTTATTTTATTCCAGGATTGGGAATCCATTAAGGGCCTTTCTTTGAGATTTATAATTTATTTATTCGAGAAAAATGAGATCCTTGCTTGCTGAGCCTTCTCCGAAAATACTTAATCTATCTATAGTACCTATTTATCTATATCTATAGATAAATGAGTACTATAGATAGATAATATAGACTATAGATAGATAATATAGACTATAATGGACTATACTCTCGTACCGGCTATAGGCTATATATATATATATAATGTATAATTATATATATTATATATAATATATACCCAGATATACCGGTTGAGCCAATGACTATTCATGATTTCATATTGAATCAATTCCATATCGGTTCGAAATTAAATTAGAGAAATTTTATGGTAAAACTTCGTTTGAAACGATGTGGTAGAAAGCAACGTGCGACTTGAAGGACATGATCGACTGTGGATTCTTACATCCACCATTTTCTATAAGAATGAAGATGCTCTTGGCTCGACATATTTTGTTCTGTTCTACTAGGAACCTAATTTGTGTTGGGTTCTAATCTAAATAGTACATGATGAAGCTCGAGCAGAAAGTATTGATTCATTTCATTTAGTGGGGGGAAGAATCTAGGGTTAGTGACAATCAAAACCAATAAGTTGAACCAACTTTGTAAGTATATCCTCCATATATAATCCATATATAAATCGAAATAAAGTTAAAATTCAAACAAGTTTGAAATAAAGTAAGATTTGTCGGAATTGGTAAAACTATTTCGATCAACAAAAGTGTATTACAGGGGAATCAATTGTTCGTATTTTTTTCCATAGTAAGAAAAAACAAACAAAAGGTATGTTGCTGCCGTTTTGAAAGGAGTAAGGATCACCGAAGTAATGTCTAAACCCAATGATTTCACAAAGCAAGGATAAAGGATTCCGGAACAAGGAAAGATTATTTTCAATTGTCTCAACAATTGGATCAAAATGCGGAATAAACATAAATTCGAGGCGAGACAAACAAAAGAGGTTAGAGACGACTCAATAAAATAAATGTCTAAAGATTTCCCTTCGAACTCTTTCAGAATTATTCGACTTGAGTTATGAGTACGAATGAGATCTCTTTTTCTTACGTAAGGAAGAAGAAAAAGCCACTTTAATCATAGTCTAATTCATGATTTTATGGATCCATTTGCTATTATATACAGAAAACAGAAATGAGAATCATTTTTTCTCGAGCCGTATGAGGAGAAAACCTCCTATACGTTTCTAGGGGGGGCATTGTTTATTTATATCTATCCCAATGAGCCATCTATCGAATCGTTGCAATTGATGTTCGATCCCGAAGAGACGGAAGAGATCTTCGAAAAGTGGGTTTTTACGATCCGATAAAGAATCAAACCTATTCAAATGTCCCCGCTATTCTATATTTCCTTGAAAATGGCGCTCAACCCACAGTCACTGTTCATGATATTTTAAGGAGGGCAGAATTATTTAAAGAAGGAATCTCGAATTAATTGTTAATTAAATTTAAAGTATCTAAAGTAAAAATATTAAATAAAAAAAGAGGGTAACTAGCATCCATCTTTGTGTAATTATTTACACAGAATTTGATCTTTTCCTGGTCTATTCATACTTATTTAGTTTTTTCTTGTGGAATTTGAATTTACCAGCAAAGGCGGGTAAATTTTGCTTATTGTACCTCTATTGATTAAATGAACTCGAGATTTTTCTCTAACCCGTCTTTTTTTCATTCAAATTTATTATTTATGTTGTGCCAATCCAACGCAAGACCTTATTTGATTTACTTAATTTGTTTTATGAGCATTCTATTCATATTGACAATGATGTATTGAACAAATATAATTCAATCATAGATAAATAGATCTGTTTATCCCTACCCCATATTATATTGATTTTTCCTTCACATCTGTCAAATGATGTGTTGACAGATTTACTGTCAGACAAGACGTATTTTATTAATGAAAATGAAAAAAAAAAAAATGGGTCAAGGTTTTGATTTTGACAAGGTCCCGCAGGACAATCCAATTCATTTTTTTTTCGATCGTATCTATATATTTATTCGGGTTGCTAACTCAATGGTAGAGTACTCGGCTTTTAAGTGCGACTATGATCTTTTACACATTTGGATGAAGCAACGAATTCGTCCAGACTATTGGTAGAGTCTAGAGGACCACGACTGATCCTAAAAAAAAAGGTAATGAAGGAAAAAACAGCATGTCGTAATAAAATAGAACTTTGAATTTATCCTTACAGGATTGTTTTAAGTTATAAAATATTGTTTTTATTTTTGGAAGGGGACAAAATGAATTCACATTTAATTTGGGTCTAGTGAATAAATGGATAGAGTTCTATAGCCCTAATTCCTAATTCTAGTAAAACAAAAAGTAACGAGCTTATATTCTTAATTTGAATAATTACCCGATCTAATTAGACGTTAAAAATGGATTAGTGCCCAATGCGGGGAGGGAAAGGGTTTTCCTGTGAGTGAATCATTGATTCGTATTCTTTTTTTTATAAAAAAAATCCTAATTATATTATTTTATTTTATATGTAGAACTTGGAGATGGATGTGTAGAAGAAATAGTATACTGATAAAGAGAATCTCATTTTTTCCAAAATCAAAAGAGCGATTGGGTTGCAAAAATAAAGGATTTTTTACCCTTTTGTAATTATAATTTTGTATTTTGTAATTATAATAATTATAATGAAGATAAACCGATTTTATAGTATATAAAAGGGGAAGAAAGGGATCCTGTTGATTGGACTCCAGACCTCCGGGGTATATCTTTTTTTTTTTCTATTTATATATATTATATATATATACATAATATAATATATATATATACCTTGATATATATACCTTGTTCGGACCATATTGCACTATGTATCATTTGATAACCCAAGAAATGCCCCCGGTGTCTCTGTTTCAAGTCGAAAAATTTAAATGGAAGAATTACAAGGATACTTCAAAAAAGATGGATCTCGGCAACAATACTTCCTATATCCGCTTCTCTTGCAGGAGTATATTTACACACTTGCTCATGATCATGGGTTAAATGGTTCGATTTTTTACGAACCCATGGAAATTTTTGGTTCTGACAATAAATCTAGTTCAGTACTTGTAAAACGTTTAATTACTCGAATTTATCAACAAAATTATTTTATTTATTCGGTTAATAAATCTAACCAAAATCGATTCGTTGATCACAATAATTATTTTTATTCTCATTTTTTTTATTCTCAAATGGTATCAGAAGGTTTTTCAATAATTGTAGAAATTCCATTCTCACCGCGATTAGTATCTTCTACTGAAGAAAAAGAAATACAAAAATCTCATAATTTACGATCTATTCATTCAATATTTCCCTTTTTAGAGGACAAATTATCTCATTTAAATTATGTGTCAGATATACTAATACCCTATCCCATCCATCTGGAAATTTTGGTTCAAATCCTTCAATGCTGGATTCAAGATGTTCCCTCTTTACATTTATTGCGACTCTTTCTTCATAAATATCATAATTTGAATAGATTTATTACTCTGAATAAATCTATTTACGTTTTTTCAAAAGAAAATACAAGACTATTTCGCTTCCTGTATAATTCTTATGTAGCTGAATGCGAATTTTTATTAGTTTTTCTTCGTAAACAATCCTATTATTTACG